AAAATCAGAACAGCCCCAACATTCAAACCACCCTTTTTCCCATTAGCAAGAACTTGTTTCACTTGGATATCATAAGGAATTCGAACAATTGCCTCAAATACAGTATCGGGAAGTACCGCTTGTGGAACCTCAATATCCACGGGCTTATTAGCTAAATGGCAATTGGCGCATACAATACGCCCGGTTGCTTCTCGTGGATTTTCATAACCCTGTTGTGCAAAAATGGGATATGCATTTGAAATGTATGTCCGAGTTATTATGTATATCACGAGGGATACGGAAATAGATCGAGTAATCTGTTCCTTTATCCAAGAAAGGGTAGTTCTAGTTTGCATGGTCCAATCATTGATCCCTAAAATTTCTACAATAAATTAGGTAGGTCGCTAGTATAGTTCCCTATCCACGATTTTGCTCTTTCCTATACTCATTTAACTCCAATATAGGAAAATCTCCATACCCCTAGATTGCTAGACCGAGCAAGTATTTTGAATGCGCTTTTCCTATGTTAGACAGTACCAAACATTAGAATTGGATTACAATGAACCGTTTTTCAGTCATTCATTGAATGATAAATCACTACAAGTGAAGGAGATATACGATTTAAATACCGGAAAATCCAATATTTGAAAATTGTATCTATAATGACTGGGAAAGTGGAAACAAGACCAGATATAATTTGATCATTATAAGCAAACCCAAAATCTTTGTACACAAAGCTAAGCAAAAGTTCCCAACCGTGGGGTGAATGGAATCCGATACATAAATCGGTTAATAAAAGAATAGAAAAAGCTTTGATTGTATCACTTAAATTATATAAGAATTCCTGAACCCAAGAGTTAAAAAGAATAAGTTCTTTATTACCCAGAAGATAATAACCACTTAGAATAATCAAATAGGTTAGATTTGTCGAGAAGTGTAAAATTGTATGAATACGATTCTCATTATGCATCTTGATCAATTGGATTGTTTCTTTTTGTATCCCTATACTCCATTTTTGAGGATGTGTCTCCGAAAAGTCCTTTAGCATTTCTTCCAACAAGAAAAGTTCCTTTAATTCTATGAATTTTTCTAGAATACTCTTTTCTTGAATATGATTCAAAAAAATTTCACATTTCCTAGTATTCCACCAATTTGTAATCCAAGATTCCATACCTTTTTGAAATAAAAGAGGGATCAACCAGGGCAAAAATACTATAGATGCAAGATATATAAGGGGAGTCAATTCTTTCTTTTTTGACATTTTTTTCATCTTTGAATTATTAATGAACCCGCCCTATTCATCGATTCTATGTGATCTACTCTTTCAATCAAGCGTGAGTTCTATTACAAAATCTGAATCCCCCCGATTCAGTGTTTAGCCCCTGACCCTACAAAGAGTACAGAAATAGAATAAGACCGTTTCGAATTTGAATTTTGAATCAAAGAAATACTTTCTTTTTTTTTTCAGATATCTTAATTAGTTAAATTTGAAATAGTTTCCCCTTTACGATAGATACCCGAACGAGCTAATTCAAATTAGCCAATCCTATTTCAAGACGAACTAAACCCCCCGAGCCGAAGACTAGTTGAAAAAAAAATTATGAAAAACAGTGTGAGGATCAAAAAAGAGTGGCAAAACGAGAAAGAATTCCGGCGATTTTTTACTTTTTTTGGTACTGAATTAAGTTATGCGGATTTCCATACTACGTCTAAAACTTTTTTGCGGACAAAACTTTTTTGTTTTATAGCTGTTCTATATAATATATGTCTGATCCGATTTGGCTACAATGACTCCGCTTATATTATAAAAAAAGAGGATTCCAAAGCTTTTTCCTTTTTTTTTTTTTTGATGAGAAACCGTTTAGTTTAGTTAGTTTATTTTTCAAAAAATTTCAATTGGTACGCGCAAGAAATAGGCCAATTCAGCAGCTTTTTGTTCAATTTCGCGTGGAGTCAAATTATCATCAGTACGAGTCAAGGGAATGTCCCCCTGGCCACGTATTTCCATATAAAGAACACGGCGGGCAGAAATACCCTCTTTAACTTCTATTCTTATCGACTGAATATCTTTCATAAGGAATCGGAGGAAAATGCGACGATTCTTTCCAGGAAACCCCCAACGAAAAATACACACTATTCCCCCTTTTCTATCGAATCGATCATAACCACTACCCACATTCCACGCAATTGTGCACCACAAATAGGAACTAATAAAGAGACCCGCGATACCATAAAAAGACATCACGATCCCTTGTGGAAAAAAAGAGATTTGCTGATATGGAAATAAGGCTATCAAATTCCTACCAAGATAACTGGAAGTTCCAACTAATAAAAATCCTACGGAACCTAAAAAAAGGATACAGGCCCAACCGAAATTACTTATTTTTCGAGATCCTGTTATAAGTTCTATCCATATATGTTCTGATCGCCAACTCATACTAGATCCAGTTGTATTTTATTGGAAGTGAAAGAATAAACAAAATAAATTTGACTTTACTCTTTTTGTTTCCGAAGGAACTCTCATCAACTAGCCTTATTCTAATGTGAATCTTTAGGAGTCTTCGGAGGAAGGCACAACACCTTACCTTAATATCATCCTTACCTTAATATCATATTATACTAAATAGATATCCGTGTTATGATCTAAATCTAAGTCTTGAAAAAAAAAAAGTCAATGAGATTTCGGCCCATCGGATCTAAAAAATCTTGTTTTTTTGAATATGAAGAAATAAAGAAGCCATTGCCATTGCCGGAAAAACTAGGCCCACTAAGGGCACCAAAATAGAGGGTAAGTTGAGAGTTGTCATAGAATGGATACCTCGATTTAATATTTGTACCTGTTATATATTGTTATAATTGTTATATAAGGTAGAATAATTCTATTTCTAATAAATTAGACTCGAATATAAGTGAATATATATATAATAATTGAGTATAGAATAAGTGCAAAGAGGAGAGAACTAACTAAATGGGCTTCCTTTTTTTAGCTTTCTACATGAACTATCTGAATGATCCAACGGGGATTATTTAGTAAGAATGACGATTCTCAGTAAATTATAGAAGGATGCAAGACTTCTATATACACTATATAGATAAGTATAAGGTAAGTATAAGGCGAGGATGCAAATTTTTGCCTTCCCCGAAATTCGCGAAAGGCAAAAGTAGCACTTTTATTTGTTGATAGAGGCGGGCTTTCTGATTACTAATCATTAATATGACTAAAAAAGGATATCACAAAACATTACGAAACTTTTATTTTATTTTAATTCTCTCTTGATTCACTCGACAATTGGATCTTATGTCACCAAAGAAAACTTCATTTTTCATATTTTCATCTTAATTCCAATAAACTAATTGACTTAACATTCTACTTGTTTCTTTTTTTCAAGGGAAAGAAAGCGTGGAGTTGAAATAACTCACTCAGAACACCTTTTAAAGGATTACGTGGTACGATTGGGTCGAATAAACCCTTTTGGAATAAATATTCAGCTGCTTGTGAACCTTCCGGTACTGTCTTATTCAATGTTTGTTCAATTACTCGCTTACCCGCAAATGCAATGTAGGCATTGGGTTCCGCAATAATGATATCCCCCAACATACCAAAGCTCGCTGTCACCCCACCAGTAGTCGGAGATGTAAGTATTGATACATAGAATAACTTTTTATTTAATTGATAATCATATAAAGCAGAGGATATTTTAGCCATTTGCATCAAGCTCAAACTTCCTTCTTGCATCCGTGCTCCTCCAGAAGCACACACTAGAATAAGAGGGAGAAAGCTCTTGGTAGCATACTCGATCAAACGGGTGATTTTCTCGCCTACTGCGGATCCCATACTACCTCCCATAAACTGAAAATCCATAACCCCGATTGCTATCGGAATACCGTTTAATTGACCTGTGCCTGTTTGAACAGCTTCAGTTAATCCCGTCGTTGTTTGATAAGACTCAATACGGTCTTTATAGGGTTCCTCCTCCGAATGAAATTCAATGGGATCCAGAGAGACCATGTCTTCATTTAGCGGATCCCACGTGCCTCTATCAATCAAAAGTTCGATTCGATCATAACTACTCATTTTCAAATGATATCCGCATTGTTCACAAATATTCATTTTTGACTTAAAAAATTTCTTATAATTTAATCCATAACAGTTTTCGCATTGAACCCACAAATGCCTGTATTTTTGAGTTACATCGAGATCATTAGAACTTTTAGTTAAATCACTATCATTCGTGCTAGTTCCTATGCTGGCATTCTCGCTTTCACTATAATTTCTACTGTCACCACAAATGTAACGATAAATGTAACTATCAATACGGATTTTAGAATGAAGATAATTGTCAATACAACTATTAATGTGATTATTCCAAGTATATTTAGTATTGGACAGGGGCTGGTCGTAGTCAGGATCATCACTCTTGGATGCATTATTCAAATAACTAGAATTCCTATAACTATAAACCAAATTTTCTACGTCACTCAGTAAAGAATGATCGTTGTCAATTTCAAAACTCGAATTTTCAATATCAAAATATATAGAATAATGGTCGCCACTAGTATCCCTAACTAAAAAAGTGTCATCAGAAATTAAATTCATAATATCCCTGACGCCAAAAAAAGCATCATCATTACTGTACCTAGACCTCTCACTCCAAAGAGGAATTTTTTTATCTATATCAGTTAGAACCTGCTTCTCGCTTCCACCGTTATTTTCACTAGACCCAAGATTGTCCATTGATTTACTTAGTCTACACGTGTATTTTAACTCCTCGTTAGATAGCATCGAATTGAACCACCGTTTTTCCATAGAGCTTTCTTGCCCCCTTTTTATACAAAAATACAATAGATGAATAGTCATTCGATGAAAAAGCATTTGAATATTGCATTTCCTAGCCGATCACTAGGATTATTAACTAATACTAATTTATTAACTAATACTAATAAGGAGTGAGTAATAGGTTTCTTTTGGAGGATCCGGGAGATCACTTCGTATGATAGAATCCCTTTAGGTTATATAAATA